ATCATATGAACCAGATGAGATTGTAGACATAGTAAGAACTCCGCGGGGCCTTACCTCGCCGAGTTCTTACTCTTAGAGCGATACGTTGATCTAACATATGGAACCTCAGTCAACATAATCCAAATATTCTATTTGTAGAAATCACAAAAATTGTAGAAATCACAAAAATTGTAGAAATCACAAAAAAGATCCTTTGCTCTAATGTTTAGACCCATTCTTTTTCTTATGAAGAAACAAGAAAGGAGGAATCTTTGTATTTTTAAAATAGTCCAAGACATACGGGTTTATCCGTATGAAACATCCTGGAAACCCTTTAATTTTGATACTCAACTCCTTCTACTAAACGAATAAACTCAAAGGACAATAAAAAAAAATTTGATTTATTATAATAAGATAATAAAGAAGGATTTGGATATGCGTAAAGATCCAATTCCTCGGTTAGAATTGGTGAACAGGAGAAAAATCATGATTCTTTCGATATAAGACGACACAAGAAAAATTTTTTTCTTGTGTCGTCTTGGAATACTTTCTAGAAATATGTTTTTCCTTTCATTTTTCCCGTCCTTGCCTTGTATTCTATTCCTTTGTATGTGTATGCTTATTTTCTATTATTAAAAAGAGTATCACAAGTAATAAATTTCAGACATCCGGCAAAAGAGAACATACATCATTCTATTGATCGACAAGAATTTTGCACTTTTACTTACTTGAATCTCTATATTTAGAAATTCATTTCGTACAACTGAACCTTTTCAAACTGTTTCTTTTTCAGAACCAAAAATATTTGTGCCAAGATTACAGATGCCAAGAAGAACAGAAGACCTTGGACTCGTAATGGATCTTGAAGCACTATTTCTGCGTCTCCCTGACCAAAACCTCCTACATTTGGATTACTTGTTAATGGTTGATCAAGCTTGATGGATTCACCTTCTGAAACAAGAAGTTCCGGTCCTGGAGGTATAGTATCAACCACTTGACGTCCATCTAATACATCAACTATGGTTATTTCATATCCCCCCTTTTCTTTACGTGCTATTCTGTTTACTATACCGGCTGATGTAGCATTATAAACTGTATTATTACTCTTGCTACCATCAGGATAAATCTGACCCCTCCCCCTGTTCCCACCTACATATATGGGATATTTTAAGAAGTGAACGTCTTTTTTCGTAGTGGGGTCGGGGGAAAGAATAGGAAAGACTATTTCACTATATTTCTGACCGGGAACAGGACCTATCACAAGAATATTTCTTTTATTAGGACGATAATACTGAAAAGAAAGATTGCCCATCTTTTCTTTTATTTCGGGAGAAATACGATCGGGGGGGGCTAATTCGAAGCCCTCGGGTAAAATAAGAACAGCTCCTACATTCAAAGCTCCCTTTTTACCATTAGCAAGAACTTGTTTCAGTTGCATATCATAAGGAATTCGAACAACTGCTTCAAATACAGTATCTGAAAGTACAGCTTGCGGAACTTCAATATCCACGGGCTTATTAGCTAAGTGACAATTGGCACATACAATTCGCCCAGTGGCTTCTCGTGGATTTTCATAACCCTGTTGCGCAAAAATAGGATATGCATTTGAAATAGATGCTCGAGTTATTACATATATCATGATCGATACATAAATGGATCGAGTCATCTGTTCTTTTACCCAAGAAAAAGTATTTCTATTTTGCATGGTCCAATAATTTATCCAAGAATTTCTACAATAAATTAGATAGGTAGCTAGTAGAATTCCCTATCCACAAGTTTGCCATTGTATTGATTGTGCTGAAAGAATTGTACTGGTAAAATATAGTATGAATACCTTGAATTGAAAAGGTGGAAGTATAAAGAATAAGTAAGATTTCGAATTATTTCGTTATACACGAAGAAAAATCCTGATTTGATTGATATAAAGAGATCTAATGAATTCTTCATTCATTCATTCATTGAATGATAAATTACTACAAGCGAAGGGGATACACGATTTAAAAAATGGAAGATCCAATATTTCACAATTGTATCTAGAATCACTGGAAAAGTTGAAACAAGACCAGATATGATCTGATCATTCTCAGCCAATCCAAAATCGTTGTAGATCGAACCAATTATGAGTTCCCAACCATGGGTCGAGTGAAATCCGATCCATAAATCAGTAACTAAAAGAATAGAAAAAGCTTTTATTGTGTCACTTAAGTTATAGAGAAATTCCTGAATCCAAGAATTCAGAATGAAAAGTTCTTCATTACCAAGAACAAAATAACCACTTACAATAGCGAAACAGATTAGATTTGTCGATAAATGCAAAATGATATGAAAATGAGATTCATTGTGCCTTTTGACCAATTGTATTGTTTCCTTGTGCCTTTGTATATGTGTTTCCGAGTACTCCTTTATCATCTCGTCCAATAGGAAGAGTTCTTCTAATTCCATAAATTTTTCTAGAACATTATTCTCTTGAATATCATTCAAAAGTATTTTGGAATGCCCGGTATTCCACCAATTAATAACCCAAGTGTCTAGACATTTATTAAAAGAGAGAGAAACCCACCAGGGCAAAAAAAGTATAAACACAAGATATGGGAGGGAAGTCAATGCTTTTTTTTTTTCATTCTGTATCTGCGATGTGAATTGTTAATGAACCTGTTTCATTCGTCGATTCTATCTGGGATTTCTATGAAGCACCGGTTCTATAACAAGACTAACAAGAATAAGGTATCGAACTTATGGATCTTTTACTCTTTTTGTTTTTGTAAGGGTATCAATACAAAAGAGTTTTTGTGTACAATAAGATATTTTATTAGTTATATTTTCTTTTCTTAGAATTGTTCCATATACCTCCTGCTGCCTCAACGGAACGGGGAAAGGAAATATAGCATCTTTTGCTGGAATGAACATTTTGAAAAAACTTAAATTGTCTTAAAAAGATAATGAGTAAGTCCCTTTTCTCATGCTGAGATTTCTTTTCAGTCCATTTCAAAATACTTCAATTGGTACGCGCAAGAAATAGGCCAATTCAGCAGCTTTTTGTTCAATTTCTCGTGGAGCCAAATTCTCATCAGTACGAGTCAAGGGAATGGCTCCTTGGCCCCTTATTTCCATATAAAGGACACGACGAGGAAAAATACCCTCTCTCGCCTCCATTCTTATTGATTGGATATCTTTCAGAAAGAAACGAAGAAAAATGCGACGATTTATTCCAGGGAATCCCCAACGAAAAAGGCACATTATCTTTTTTTTTCTATCAAATTGGTCATAACCACTACCCACATTCCATAAAATTGTGCACCACAAATAAGAACTAATGAACAGACCTGCGATCCCATAGAAAGACATCACGATCCCTTGTGGGAAAAAAAGAATTTGCTGAGACGGAAAGACAGATAGAAGATTTCTACCAAGATAACTGGAAATTCCAACTACTAAGAATCCTAGTGAACCTAAAAAAAGGATGAAGGCCCAGCAAAAATTACTTATTTTTTGAGACCCCGGTATAAGTTCTATCCATATATGTTCTGATCGCCAGTTCATACTATACTAGATCCAGTTGCAATGGATTTGACTTAACTTTTCTTACTTGATCCCGAAGTAACTTTCATCAACTAGCAGTATTCGGACGCGAATCATTAGGAAGAATTGGTTAGATACATTCATTTCTTATTTCAAAAAAAGAATTGCTCATCATTTTTAGTTTCATTATTTAATTGATGAAGCTATAACCACATATATAACAACTCTTCCATTTGTTTTTTGGAAAGGCCGCATATTTTCTATCCTGGCATATTAAGTATCTGTATGAGGATCCAGTGTTTTCACTATATTTTCACTATATTTGATCCCATCATATTTAAATAATCTTATTTCTTTGGACATAAAGAAATAAAGAAGCCATTGCAATTGCCGGAAAGACTAGGCCCACTAAAGGAACGAAAATAGAGGGAAAGTTCAAATTTATCATAGAATGGGTGCCTTGATTTCATATTTGTACCTATTCTAATTATAAATATATCTTATGATAAGTCTATCTATTAGATAAAATAGGAAGTATTCAAAGTGCAAATAATGTAGAATATACCTATTCTTCTTTCTACACAAATATGTATGAGAATCCACTTTCAAAAATTTTATGATTCTTCTCCCATCCTTATATTCTTTCTCTCTTTTTAGTTAATATTTTTAACTATTTTTGTTGTTCTATATCTTAATATGTCAAAAGGACGGAGAAAAGTCTTTTTATTTCTCGGATTTCTCGGAAGGAGAAAAAACCATTTTTTATATTGTCAATAGAGGTAGAAGAAAAGGGGATCCGGGGCAAAAAGTCATTATCCAAAACTTCTGACTCTTACTACACTTTCTTACTACACTTCTAATTGATGTTTCCAAAGAAACACCATCTTCTTCGTTTTCTTTCTTGATTACAATGAACTAAATGCTTATTCATTACAAATAAAACGAACTGAACCTAGTGCTATACTTCCTTTTTTGAATCTGGATTCAAGGGAAGGAAACCGTGTAGCTGAAATAACTCATTAAGAACACTTTTTAAAAGATTACGTGGTACGATTGGGTCGAATAAGCCCTTATTGAATGAATACTCAGCCGCTTGTAAACCGTCGGGTATTGTCTTTTTCAATGTTTGTTCAATTACCCTTTTCCCCGCAAACGCAATGTAAGCATTAGGTTCAGCAATAATGATATCTCCCAACATACCAAAACTTGCTGTAACTCCACCAGTTGTAGGAGATGTCAGGATTGATACATAGAATAACTTTTGATTTGATTGATAACCATATGAAGCAGAAGATATTTTAGCCATTTGCATCAAGCTCAAACTCCCTTCTTGCATGCGTGCTCCTCCAGAAGCACACACAATAATGACAGGTAGAGATCTATTAGCAGCATACTCGATCAAACGGGCGATTTTCTCACCTACTACGGATCCCATGCTACCTCCCATAAACTGAAAATCCATAACTCCAATTGCTATGGGAATACTATTTAGTTGACCTACGCCCGTTTGAACGGCTTCAGTTAAACCTGTGTTTTTTTGATAAAAATGGATACGATCTTTATAAGGTTCCTCCTCTGAATGAAATTCAATGGGGTCCATAGAGACCATATCTTCATCCATAGACTCCCAAGTGCCAGGATCCATAAAAAGTGCAATTCTATCTGAACTACTCATGTTCAAATGATATCCGCAGTGTTCACAAATATGCATTTTTGACCTAAAAAATTTTTTATAATTTAATCCATAACAATTCTCACATTGAACCCATAACTGTCTGTATTTTGTATTTATATCAAAATTATTTGATTTTTCTCTGCTACTTAAATAACTATTACTAATTTTGATACTAGAATTTACACTTTGAATACTACTTATACTCTCCGTATAAATGATACTATCAATGTAATTGTCGATACCACTGTAAATGTCACTATTAAGACTGATTTCAAAACGAAGATAAGTGTCAATGCAACTATTAATGTGATTATTTGAATTAGATTGAATATCATACAGAGAAGAATAAGAGTAGTAATTGCTACTATTAGACCCACTATTCAAAGAACAAGAAAAGAAAATATCTAGTTCACTCAAAGAAGAACTGGCATTATAAATATCAAAAATTTGATTTTCAATATCAAAATATACAGAATAGCTTTCATAATTACTATTTCTAACTAAAAAAGTATGATCAGAGATCAAACTCCAAATATTCCTGTTATCAAATAAATAATTGAGATAATTAAGATTATAACTGTCCAAACTAGGAATATTTTTCTCCGCATCATTGAGAAGAGGTTCTTCACTTCCACCGGTATGTCCAAGAGCATCAAGACTATCCATTGATTGACTTAGTCCACACCTATGTTCTAACTTCTTGTTAGACAACATCGAATTGAACCAACATTTTTCCATAGAGCCTTTCTGCCCCCTATTTGAGAAATTAAGAAAAACCTAATACTAATAGATGAATAGTCATTTGATGAAGAAAAATCATTTTACTATTTTTTTCTTTCTTTTTATTTTTCATCATAATTCAAAAGAAGCATATGATCCAATACTGAAGATTTTTCATAAAAAATGAGTGAGTCTTAAAAAGAAAGAATTATCTTTTTGGGGAATCCAATAAATCATTTCCTCAAAAATGAAATAAAAAGACAGGGGTTTCTCATTGAAAACTAGGAATTCTCGTCAAAAGATTCTCGTAGAATCTCGTGTCATATATTCAAATAAGAAAATGAGTTTATAGAACGAAAAAAACGATTTGAAAGATGGGGGGGTAGAAGGGATCCTTCCCTTGGCTTGATCTATGGCCTGAAAGTAAAGAATCTAAAATGATTCACCAATCCAACCCCAAGGATCGCCTATGGTTCCAACAATAAAGAATATAAGTTGTGAAGTCTTCAATCTTCTCTTTTCGTATCTTGTATATGGTAAGGTCTGTACATAGAAAAGATATATGCAAATACACAAAGACCCTCATAGTATAGGATGTTCATTCTTTATTCGACCCAATCTTTTCCTAAAAAAGATTGGGCCAAGTTTCATTGCAATAAATTAGGAGAACAAACAGGAATTGCTTAATTATACGCGCTTATTTTTTCTATTTATCTAGCTTATCCACTGGGTCAAACTCAAATTTGATCTCTTTCCATACTTCACAAGCAGCGGCTAGCTCAGGGCTCCATTTGCTAGCTTCACGAATAATATCATTACCTTCACGAGCAAGATCTCGTCCCTCATTACGAGCTTGTACACATGCTTCTGAAGCCACCCGATTAGCTACTGCACCGGGCGCATTTCCCCAAGGGTGTCCTAAAGTTCCTCCACCGAACTGTAGTACGGAATCATCTCCAAAGATTTCGGTTAGGGCAGGCATATGCCAAACATGAATACCCCCTGAAGCCACGGGAAGAACACCCGGCATAGAGACCCAGTCTTGAGTGAAAAAAATACCACGACTTCTATCTTTTTCAATAAAATCATCGCGTAATAAATCAACAAAACCCAAAGTCATCTCACGTTCCCCCTCCAGTTTACCCACTACTGTACCAGCGTGAATATGATCTCCACCAGACATACGTAATGCTTTAGCTAGTACACGAAAATGCATACCATGATTTTTCTGTCTATCAATAACTGCATGCATTGCGCGATGGATATGAAGAAGTAGACCGTTGTCGCGGCAATAATGAGCCAAGCTAGTATTTGCAGTGAATCCCCCGGTTAAGTAGTCGTGCATTACGATAGGAACTCCCAATTCTCTGGCAAATACCGCTCTTTTCATCATTTCTTCACATGTGCCCGCAGTTGCATTCAAGTAATGTCCTTTGATTTCACCCGTTTCGGCTTGCGCCTTATAAAGAGATTCGGCACAAAATAAGAAACGATCTCTCCAACGCATAAATGGTTGTGAGTTCACGTTTTCATCATCCTTAGTAAAATCAAGTCCACCCCGTAGACATTCATAAACCGCTCTGCCATAATTTTTTGCGGATAATCCC